TTTTTTTCTTCTTTACCCCATAAAGATAATGAATATAATGAATCATTTTTTTTTCCATTCCAATTTTGGAAATGAACGTTTAAATATCCTTCAAAAACAAGTAAATAGATGCGAAACATATAAAATGCAGTTAATCCAGCTGTGAAACAAGCTAATATTGCGAAAATTGGCAAATACAACCAAGTATCAGTAAGAATCTCATCTTTGGACCAAAAACAAGCAAAGGGTGGAATACCACAAAGAGAGAGCGTACCTATTAAAAAAGCAGTTTTTGTGATTGGGGTATGTTTTGTTAACCCACCCATAAGAACCATATTTTGACTTTTTTCTGGAGAATATCCAACAATAGCTTCCATTGAATGAATAATAGATCCGGATCCTAAGAACAACAATGCTTTTGAATAAGCATGAGTAATCAAATGAAATAGAGCGGCTCTATAGGAGCCCATACCTAGAGCTAACATCATATAACCCAATTGAGACATTGTAGAATAGGCCAAATTTCTCTTAATATCTTTTTGAGCAATAGCTAAAGTAGCTCCTAATACTAATGTTATTATACCTATGAAAGCTATTCCAGTCATTATGGGGGGTATTGCTATGAAAAGAGGAAGAAGTCGGGCTACAAGAAAAATGCCCGCCGCTACCATAGTAGCAGCATGTATAAGAGCGGAAATCGGAGTAGGCCCTTCCATAGCATCGGGTAACCATACATGAAGGGGGAATTGGGCAGATTTAGCAACAGAACCACAAAATAACAATAGGGCACACAAAGTAACAAAAAAAACATTAACGTCATTATTATGAATCAAGTTATTGAATATTTGAAACAAATCCCGAAATTCCAAACTACCCGTTATCCAATAAAGACCCAAAATTCCTAATAATAAACTAAAATCCCCTACACGATTAGTTACAAACGCCTTTTGACAAGCAATTGTTGCAATAGGACGTGTGAACCAAAAACCTATTAATAGATAAGAACACATTCCAACCAATTCCCAAAAAATATAAATTTGTATCAAATTAGAACTAGTAACTAATCCCAACATTGAAGTATTAAAAAAACTCATATAAGCAAAAAATCTCAAATATCCTTGATCATGAGACATATAATTATCACTATAAATAAGAACCAAAATCCCAACAGTAGTGATTAATATTAACATAATAGAAGTAAGTGAATCGATCAAGTAACCAAACTCTAAAGAAAGATCATTATTTATGGTCCAAGACCACACATATTGATAGATAGAACTCTTATTGTTATTGATTTGATCGATCGACAGATTGACCGAAAAAAGCATAACTATACCTAACAATAAAATACTCGGAAAAGCCCACATGCGGCGAAGATTTTTTGTTGCGGTGGGAAAAAGTAGAAGTCCCATCCCGATCAACATAGGAACTGGAAGTGGAATGAAAGGTATGATCCATGAAGATTGATGTGTATATTCCATACAAAAAAAATAAAAAAAAAAAAAGATTTTGAGTCGTAATGAGTTTTGTTTCTTATTCGCCGGTTTTATCTCTTTTGTAAAGGGTTCAGTTAATAAAAAAGATTGAACAACGTGAACATATAAATAGAATTTTAGATTCTTCTGAATCTTTGCACAATACTTCCAATATTGAAAAATCAAAATGTAAAAATGGTCCAATAAAAAAAATTCTTAGTGAAAAATTGACTTTTTTTTAGTAATATTTTTTACTATTAAAAAATAAGAAAATAACTAATCAAATCTTTATAAAAATTCTTATAAAAAAAAAATTGTCAAATAAGAATTTTTTCATTTTTTGATTTGACAATTATACAAATATTCTTTTTTATAGAGCGCATATAAAAAATTGTACCAAAACTAAGAACATTCGTTTATTTTTATATATGTATAAAAATCAAAATTATATGACATAACCCAATCAAATAAGAATTTTAGTCTTTGATTTATATTCAGAAGCATTAGTTTAGTTTTTAACTAATTGATTTTTTTACATTATAATACAAACATATCTATGTTTGGCAAAATGTTTTGAAAAGTGTTATAGTTATAATATTAAATGTTTTACTTTAGATAGAAAAAAAAACGGGGAATAAGATATATGGATAATTAATCAACGAACAATTTGTTTTCATTTACAGAAAAGAAGATATGTCTTTCACATGACCTGTAGCAATGAAAAAAAAAAAAAATAAAATTATACTAGTTGGATGGCAGTTCCAAAGAAACGCACTTCTAGATCAAAAAAACAAATACGGAAAAACGTTTGGAAAAAGCAAGGATATTGGACAGCATTGAAAGCTTATTCATTAGCGAAATCAATTTCTACAGGGAATTCCAAAAGTTTTTTTTTATAACAAATACAAACAATCTAAATTAGCTGGATTCAAGGAATATTCTCTAATATTTAATTGATTTATTTTTTTGAATAAAGAATTTATTATATTTAATCAATTTGAATAAATTCTTTATTCAAATTGATTTATTAACTCATATATATATCTATTTTAGAATTCTATCTATTTTATTAGAATTATATCTATTTTAGAATAAGAAAAAAAAATCCTTTAAATGGAATCGAATACTAAATTGGTGAATATTTGGTGAATATATATAGAATTAAATAGTAAATAAGAAATAAAAGAAATAAGAATATATATATAAAGAATATAATAATATAAGAAATAATTCATTAAAAACTAGTTCCAACAATGCTTGTTTTTGAAAAAAAAAAAATAGAGAATAAACTACGAAAAAACCATTTCTCGTTGTTAAATGTTAAAAATGAAACTCGAAACAAAAAAAACGACAATAAGAATTCGTATTGAAATTGAACCATTCTAATAAAAATATATATATTTTATATATTTAGATAATATTTATGTTTATATATGTTTCTATATAAATATAGAATAATAGAATTTAGATATATCTATATTCAAATAATTCAAATTGAATAATATTCTAAATAAAATAGATAATAATCTAATAATAATTTAATCCATTTTATTTATTATTTATATTTAATCCATTTTATTTATTATTTATATATAGATATAATAATCTAATCATAGAATAATCTAATCCATTTTATTATGAATTTATTCAATTCAAATAATTATACATAGAATTTCTTTCATTCTTTAATGTTTATTTTAGTTTATTTTAAAAATATTCAATTTTCTTTTTTTATTGATTCTTTCAATCTCGACGATTGAGAAAAAATCGGTTATTATGATTTCGAGTAAGCCGCTATGGTGAAATTGGTAGACACGCTGCTCTTAGGAAGCAGTGCTAGAGCATCTCGGTTCGAGTCCGAGTGGCGGCATGGCATCTTATCTTCTAAAAGAGTAAGTCCTATAATGAATTAAATTTCCGATTTCTCGTTCTAGTATTAGTATTCAGACACTCTTTTTCATTTTTATTTTTTTTTATGATACTTTCAACTTTAGAGCATATATTAACTCATATATCGTTTTCGGTCGTATCAATTGTAATTTCAACTCATTTGATAACCTTATTAGTCAATGAAATCTTAGGATTATATGATTCGTCCAAAAATGGTATGATAATAACCTTTTTCTGTATAACGGGATTGTTAATTACTCGCTGGATTTTTTCGGGCCATTTACCATTTAGTGATTTATATGAATCATTAATCTTTCTTTCCTGGGGTTTTTCCATTTTTCATATAACTTTATGTTTAAAAAAAAAGAAAAACGATTTAAGTACAATAATCGCACCAAGTGTTATTTTTACCCAAGGCTTTGCTACTTCGGGTATTTTAACCGAAATGCATCAATCTGCAATATTAGTACCCGCTCTACAATCTCATTGGTTAATGATGCACGTAAGTATGATGATATTTGGATATGCAGCTCTTTTATGTGGATCGTTATTATCAGTAGCCATTTTAGTTATTACATTTCGAGAAGTCATACAAATTTTTGGTAAAAGCAATGATTTGTATTTTTTATTTTTAAATAAATCATTTTCTTTTGCTGAGATCAAATTCATTAATATGAATGAAAGAAACAATGTTTTAGAAAAAACTTATTTTTCTTCTTCGAGAAATTATTACAGGTCTCAGTTTATTCAACAATTGGATCGTTGGAGTTATCGTATTATTAGTCTGGGTTTTATCTTTTTAACGATAGGTATTCTTTCAGGAGCAGTATGGGCTAATGAGGCATGGGGGTCATATTGGAATTGGGATCCAAAGGAAACTTGGGCCTTTATTACTTGGACCATATTTGCGATTTATTTACATACTAGAAAAAATAAAAAATTTGAAGGTGTAAATTCTTCAATAGCGGCCTCTCTGGGCTTTTTTATAATTTGGATATGTTATTTGGGGATCAATCTATTAGGTATAGGATTACACAGTTATGGTTCATTTCCATCTAATTGAATAATTCAAGTGAGTAAAGGACCTGACAAATAAAGAAAGCATATATATATAAGAAATTATTATATATATATAGATAAAAAATAGATAAAAAAAAAAATACAGAAATCTAAAGAAACTTCAAATAAAATAAATCGTCGAGAACCCTTTAAATCAAAAAATGTAATGATTCAAGGGGTTCTCACAAACAAGAAAAATATTCGATTACATTTTTTTTCTTTTTATCGGGTTTATTTTTCTTTTTGATTTTGGGTTTTATTCATTTATTCACGAGAAAACTTTTTAGAAATTTTAGAAAAAAGTCGATAGAATGGCTTCAACCTTGTCAACCGAGAATGATAAAATGAAATCTGGATAAATACCAATACCTATTACGGGTATAAGGATAGAAATAGAAATAAATAATTCTCGCGGCCCAGAATCAAAAAAATACGAGTTTGGTGTATTAAAAAGCTTGTATCCATAGAACATCTGCCGTAACATGGATAATGAATAAATAGGAGTTAATATTATTCCAATTGCTGTTACTAAAGTAATTAGTATTTTTGTCATTAAAAGATATTTTTGGCTGGTAATTATTCCCAAAAAAACTATCAATTCTGCAACAAAACCGCTCATACCCGGCAATGCAAGGGAAGCCATTGATAAGATACTGAAAACCGTAAATATTTTTGGCATTGGGATAGCCATTCCTCCCATTTCGTCAAGATAAAGAAGACGTAGTCTATCATAACAAGTTCCCGCCAAGAAAAAAAGCGCAGCGCCAATAAATCCATGAGAGATTATTTGCAAAATGGCCCCGTTGAGCCCCGTATCGCTTATGGAACCAATTCCAATAATTATGAAACCCATATGAGATACCGAAGAATAAGCTATTCTTTTTTTTAAATTACGTTGACCAAGAGATGTGGAAGCTGCATAGACTATTTGAATTGAACCTAATATCATTAACCAAGGGGAAAATATAGAATGAGCATGGGGTAATAATTCCATATTAATTCGAACCAATCCATACGCTCCCATTTTTAATAAGATTCCGGCTAAAAGCATACAAGTGCTGTAATGTGCCTCTCCGTGGGTGTCTGGTAACCATGTATGTAAGGGTATAATAGGCAATTTGACAGCAAAAGTAAAAAGAAATCCCATATAGAATATTAGTTCAAGCGCCGCAGGATACGATTGATTAGTTAATGTTTCAAAATTGAATGTCGGTTCATTAGAAGCATAGAAACCGATACCTAGAATTCCCATTAATAAAAAAACAGAACTTCCCGCAGTGTATAAAATAAATTTTGTAGCGGAATACAAACGTTTTTTTCCCCCCCACATGGATAAAAGTATATAAACTGGAATTAATTCTAATTCCCACATGATGAAAAAAAGTAAAATGTCTCGAGAAGAAAATGGTCCTATTTGACCGCTATACATTGCTAACATCAGGAAATGGAATAATCGGGAGTCTCGAGTAACTGGCTGAGCCGCTAAAGTAGCTATAGTGGTAATAAATCCCGTCAGTAAAATGGGTCCTATAGAGAGTCCATCTATTCCGAGTCTCCAGTAAAAATCAAAAAAATTGATCCATTTATAATTTTCCGTAAGTTGGATTAATGGATCATCCAATTGGAAATGATAACAAAATGTATAGGTTGTTAGAAGGAGATCGATTAAGCATATACAAATCGTATACCACTTAATCTTCTTATTTCCTCGATGAGGAAATAAGAAGATTAAGGAACCTCCGGCTATAGGCAAAAGTACAACTATTGTTAACCAAGGAAAAAAATTCGTGATAAAAATAAGATACGCTTGGACCAGAAAAACCCGCGCTCAAAACAGACGAATAGTACTATTCGTCTGTTTTGAGCGCGGGTTTTTGCCAGTAAAAAAAGTATTCTCGTGGTGTTTGTTTTTTGAAAGGTATCAATAAGCTAGACCCATGCTTCGAGTTGTTTCATGCCATAAATAAACTCGAACACTTAAGAAATCCGTCGGACAGGCGGATTCACACCTCTTACAACCAACACAGTCCTCTGTTCTTGGGGCAGAAGCAATTTGCTTAGCTTTACACCCATCCCAAGGTATCATTTCTAATACATCTGTGGGGCAGGCTCGTACACATTGAGTACATCCTATACATGTATCATAAATCTTTACTGAATGTGACATTGGATCTAGAGTTATTTTTTAACATCAAAAATTGAAAATTTTCGATCTAGTAAACTCGTAAATGAATCATATATTTATACACCAGATGAATCAACGATTTACCAGAATTTTAAAACTCAAAAAAATCGACTTCCGGGTCAATTCATAAGAGGAGAAGAGGACCAAGATACTTTGATTTCTTACGTTTTTGCAAACATGCAAATTAAAATTGATGAATATTGCACTATTCTAAATTCTAATTATTATTATTTTATTAATAATGATTAATACTATTTCTTCAACAAATTAGATTGATTGATACGAGTTGATTTTCTATTACGATAAATTGAAGAAACAATAGCCAGTCCGATAGCTGCTTCAGCGGCTGCAATAGCAATAACAAAAATAGAAAAAATATTTCCTTTTAATTGGCGACTATCAAAAAAATCAGAAAAGGTTACGAAATTTATATTCACTGCATTCAGTATAAGTTCAAGACACATAAGGGCTCTAACCATATTTCGGCTCGTGATCAATCCATAGATACCAATAGAAAATAAATAGGCACTCAAAACAAGTACATGTTCGAGCATCATTAACCAACTCCTTATCAATTTTGATTTATTTTAATATAATATGAACAACAATTCAACGGATTCAATTGACTAAAGAATATACCAAGTCTGGAACAAAAGAATATATTGCCAAAAAAATTATTTTCTATATAAATACTTTTTTTTACATTCATATAGAATTCAACAGAAAAAAATTCGATTTTTTTTATTGCTAGTTCGAAAAGATTTCTTACTGGCGAGCCACGACAATTGCACCTATCAAAGCAGCTAAGAGAATTATGGAAATTAGTTCAAATGGAAGAAAAAAATCTGTTGATAAATGAATTCCAATTTGTTGACTAGTATTTATAAAATCTTGCTCTATAATCTGATTTGGTCTTGTAGTCCAAATAATCCCGTACCATGATGTATCTGGGATAGTAGTTATTAGTGAAATAAGAATACTTGTACAAACCATCAAAGTAATTCCACTCCCAACGGTCAAAAGATGAGAATCTTGGTAATATTCCGAACTATTCATGAACATCACAGCAAATAGGATTAAAACGTTTATAGCTCCCACGTAAATAAGTAGTTGTGCAGCAGCTACAAAATGGGAATTTGATAAAATGTAGAATAAAGATATACAAACAAGAACCAGTCCCAAGGAAAAAGCAGAAAAAATTGGGTTGGTAAATAATACTACTCCTAGACTTCCTAATACAAGACCTGATCCAAAAAAGACTAAAAGAAAATCATGTAGTGGTTCAGGCAAATCCATTATATGTAAAAAAAGAGATAAATAAATCGAGATTTCATGACTTTAATTGATATGACCAGGGAAAAATTGGATATACGAGATTTCTCTCCGCATTGAATTTAATCCTAACAACTGGGAATTTTTATGGGTATCGGTTTATAGGCCCAATGTTATTCTATTCGTTATATGAAAGAATAGGTCGAAACTATAAGTATAACTAAACTATAAGTATAACTATATGTATTCTATATTTATTAAGTATAACTATATGTATTCTATATTTATAGAACTATAGAATTTATCTTTATCTCTCTATATATAATATAAAAAAAAATATTTCGAATAGAATTTTTATTTCTAAGAGAATATAGAATGGTTTTTCTAGTTTTAGATAACATTTTTTTTTCTAAATTAAAATTTATATTATTTAGTTATATATATAAATTATAAATGTTATATATTAATTTATATATTAAATTAGTTATATATATAAATTATAAATGTTATATATTAATTTATATATTAATAATTAATAATATGTAATAGATTAATAATATAATATGTATATAATAAATAGATATTGATAAAATAAATAGATATTAAATATAGAAAGAATAAGATTTGATTAGAATCAGATTCTATATATAGATTCTATATCTATATAATATATTATAATATATTAATATATTTCGAATTCATAATTAATATATGAAATAAAAAAATAACAAAAAAAAAGAAAATAAAAAAGAAAAAATTTGTATTATATTATTTTATTTGAATTGTTCGTATTGTATAATCATCAATTACTGACATTGGTAAACGACCCAAAGCAATTTGATTATAATTTAATTCATGACGATCATAAATCGAAAGTTCATATTCTTCAGTCATTGATAAACAATTTGTTGGACAATACTCAACACAGTTTCCGCAAAATATACAAATTCCGAAATCAATACTGTAATTAAGCAATCGTTTCTTTCGAATATCCGTTTCCAGTTTCCAATCAACAACGGGTAGATCTATAGGACATACACGAACACATACTTCACAAGCAATGCATTTATCAAATTCAAAATGGATTCGACCGCGGAAACGTTCCGATGTAATTAATTTTTCATAAGGATATTGAATAGTTACAGGTAAACGATTTGCGTGGGATAAGGTAATCATGAAACTTTGACCAATGTACCTTGCAGCTCGGACTGTTTGTTGACCATAATTCATGAACCCAGTTACCATAAGGAACATATCGTGAATATCTATGAATATTTTTGTTTTGTTTCTTTCTCTTGTTTGAGATAAGTTACAAATATAGAGGATCAGTCTTTTACAGTGAAAACAGTTGAGACGAAGTTGTTAATAATAGATTACCGAGAGAAATAGGTAAAAGAAACTTCCACCCAAGATTTAATAATTGGTCCATTCTTAGCCTAGGTAAAGTCCATCTTGTTGTGATAGAAAGGAACAAGAACAAATAAGTTTTAGCTAATGTAATAAAGATATCAATTGTAGTTCCAAAAACCCCATATGCGTTAGTTATCTCAAAAAACTCAGAAACGAATATGTACGGAACAGGGATATTTGAACCGCCCAAGTAAAGAACTGTTACAAATAATGAAGAAATTAATAGGTTTAAATAAGAAGCAACATAAAATAAACCAAATCTTATACCCGAATATTCCGTTTGATAACCCGCTATTAATTCTTCTTCCGCTTCTGGTAAATCAAAAGGTAATCTTTCGCATTCTGCTAGGGAAGAAAGTAGAAAAACGATGAAACCTATAGGTTGACGCCACAAATTCCACCCCCAAAAACCATATTTTGATTGTGCATCAACTATATCAACTGTACTTAAACTGTTAGATAATCCTAGTCGGTGATAACATTACTGTCCCCATCGCTATTACAGAACCGTACATGAGATTTTCACCTCATACGGCTCCTCGAAAGCCTTAAATAAATATAAGGACCAGGCCGATTGTTTGTCTTTTGCTATATCCCTAAGATGGATAAGATTCCAATTTATCGGACGGTTCTGAATTAGACCAATTGAATTCTGTCTGTTCTAATTTCGAATTTTAGAATAAAAAAAAAAAAAAATGCATTTTTTATAAAAGATACAAAAGGAACTTCTGAATTTATCTTATCCCTCAAAAAAAAAATCGAATTTTTTTTTTTAAGTAATAACTTTATTCTTCAATAAAATAATCTTTTAGAATTTTCAATAACCCTCCCCCGTCGTTTTCGATTACGAAAAAAGAATTCCCTATTAGTTTCTAAATTTTGATATGACATAAATTCTATCTCCATAAATCCATAAATATGGAAAAAAAAAAAAGATAAAAAAAGGGGGGTCGGTCGATTTTTTCTTTTTTTTGTTCCTATTCGTCTTTTTTTGTGCAAATAAAATAAAAGGGACTTAAAAAAAAAAATTAAAGGATTTTTTCGTTCCCGATAGTCATTTATTTAATCAGTGGATAGGAGCATACTCTGGACCGGAATTTTGGGGAGTACTGTCTTCATTTTTCTACCAACTTAAAGTCCCAATTAGTATTCTTTTTCTATTATGTAGAAATGTTTTTTTTGAAAATTTACATAATCTGCTTTACTAATCCTTTGTGTATCTTGGTGGTTCTAACCGTCCACTAAATATTTTATGAGCCTCCCTTATTTATTTTTATTGTTAATACATGTATGATAATTCATCCAAACGGTAGCAAAAACGCAATAAAGTTGGTCTTTTGAACCCGCTTCAAGACAAGATTTCTCATCAACTAATCCTGGGGTAATCAGACTCTTCTGCTTCTCATTTTTTTTTTTCACTAAGTTCTTATACATAGAAAATGAGACTCAATATTTTGACTGCAATTTCAAATCATCATACTATAACCATTTAAATATTAACTATACCATAGAGAGAATCTGGTAAGGTAATGTAATATAGCATTCATAAATTAAATTGGATTCAATTGAAGCTGTCTTATTTCACTCATATAACTATCTGATTTTTTTCTTCAATACGAATTGAGAATAATAATGAATTTATTCTACCCCTTTCCTATAAATAAAGTGTTCTACAAAGAAAAGCGTATAGCAATATAGCATCGAAAAGTTTTTGTATCAACGAATCGCACGTAGAGATATTGATAACACACATAGAGTTAATGGTATTTCATAACTAATCGATTGAGCAGCAGCTCGTAGACCACCCAAAAAGGAATATTTATTATTTGATCCATATCCTGACATAAGAAGTCCAATGGGAGCAATACTCGAAATAGCAATCCATAAAAAAACACCGATATTGAGATCAGATAAAACAAAGTTATATCCAAAAGGAATTACTGAATAGCTTATTATAATTGATATGACTGATATGGATGGTCCGATACTGAATAAACGAATATCTCCCCTAGATGGAATAAGATTTTCTTTGAAAAGTAGTTTTGTTCCATCTGCTAGAGCTTGAAGAACTCCCAAAGGACCAGCGTATTCAGGTCCAATCCGTTGTTGTATACCTGCAGATATTTCTCTTTCTAACCATACAATTGATAGTACACTTATGGTGATTCCCAATATAAGAGTAAAGATAGGGGCAAGTATCCATAAAATTCCATATATCTCTTTAAAAGATTCCAATCTGAAAAAAGAATTTATATCTTGTATTTCTGTTGTATCAATTATCATTTCAACGATCAACTTCTCCCATAATGATATCTATGCTACCTAGTATTGTCATAATATCAGCCAATTTCATGCTTTTAACTAATTGAGAAAGAATTTGCAAATTGATAAACCCAGGTGGACGAATTTTCCATCTCCAAGGAAAACCATTCTGATCCCCTATTAGAAAAATTCCTAATTCTCCTTTTGGTGCTTCAACTCTTACATAAAGTTCTTGTTTCGGTAATTCAAAAGTTGGAGACGGTTTTTTACTAATGAATCGATATTCAAAATCATTCCATTCTGGTTCCCTTTCCCTATCAAAGAAACGGATTTCTAAATTCTCATATGGACCGCCAGGAAGTCCTTCCAAAGCCTGTTGAATTATTTTTATGGATTCCACCATTTCACCAATTCGAACTAAATAACGAGCTAATGAATCTCCTTCTTTTTGCCATTGAACTTCCCAATCAAATTCCTCATAACACTCATAATTATCAACTTTACGAAGATCCCATTGTATTCCGGAAGCCCGAAGCATCGGTCCTGATAAACCCCAATTTATTACTTCTTTTCCACCAACAATGCCTATTCCCTCAACCCGTTCTAAAAAAATAGGATTTCTCGTAATAAGTTTTTGATATTCAACAACCCCTGTTAAAAAATAATCGCAAAAATCCAAACATTTATCTATCCAACCATGAGGTAGATCAGCCGCTACTCCCCCGATACGGAAAAAATTATGCATCATTCTCATACCTGTCGCAGCTTCGAATAGATCATATATTAATTCTCTTTCTCGGAAAATATAGAAGAAAGGGGTTTGTGCACCAATATCTGCCATAAAAGGTCCCAGCCATAATAGATGAGAAGCTATACGACTCAATTCCAACATAATTACTCGAATATAGCTGGCTCTTTTAGGTACTTGAATATTTCCCAACTGTTCCGGTCCGTTTACGGTTATTGCTTCTGTAAACATAGTGGCTAAATAATCCCAACGTGTTACATAAGGCAGATATTGTATAATTGTTCGGTTTTCCGCAATTTTTTCCATCCCCCTGTGTAAATAACCCAATATTGGTTCACAATCAATAACATCCTCACCATCCAGAGTAACAATAAGTCGAAGAACACCATGCATTGATGGGTGGTGAGGGCCCATATTGACTATCATGAGGTCTTTTCTTGTAGCTGGGACATTCATAGGTTTTTCCTCGATTTATTCATTCCATGAATTGCGTAAAAAAAAAGAAAAAAATTCATAAAAATTCAAGACCTAATAAATCGAATAATTCAAAATGACTCTTCAAATTAACCAATTTGTGACTTCCGAATATCCAACTGATTTATTAATTTGTTATAACGTATTCCATTTTTCTTTGACAAATAAGACAGTAGCCGTTGTCGTTTTCCCAGAATTTTACGTAAACCTCGTTGAGATAAATAGTCTTTTCGGTGCAATTCCAAATGTGAAGTAAGTCTTCGTATCTTATTGGTGAAATTGAATACTTGAAATTCAACCGATCCGGGGTTTTCTTCTTTTTTTTCTTGTGAAAAACTCGGTAGAAATAAATTTTTTACCATACATTGAAAGCTTTCTTTTCCCTTTCCTTATTTTATATATATCTTTTTTTAATCAGTAATAGTAATGACACTAATTTTCAATTTTGTATATTGTATATACAATAATATTAATTTCCTTAAGATTTTCCGATTTTTTTTTAATCACAGAATACTATATTTATGCATTCCAAAAAAAAATGGTCGACTTAAAAAAGATATATAAGACGATTTTTTTGATTCATTTTTGTATCGAATGGATACATCATTGAATTAGTATCAAAGCCTCAGAATACAGAATAGAAGTTAACAAAATGTGTGTGTGCATCTCTGCTATGTGTGTATCCATTTATATCCGCATACCGAATATATTACGCTAAATAAAAGAAAGAAATCTAGATTAACGAATTCTCAATCGCGGATACATATGTATCCTTACTATACTGAAACGGCTTCCATTATAGGTATCAAACCAATAGCGATTCATGCAAGCTAAATCCTCTAATCGAAAATTTGGCCAAAGGAAAAAATAGAAATTCATTTGTTTTTTTTTTTCTCTATCAAGATCCTTATTTTCAGCCAAAACTTTACAGCAATTATTATTATTTCGTTTCTTCTTATTGTAAAATGTTGTCTTTCTATGTGCACTATTTCTAGAAGTGAAAGACATTAGAATTCTGAATTCTCTACGACGTCTAGCGGAAAAAAAAAATTCGGGAACAAGCAAATCATAATAATTTTTTTCTTTATTTTCTGTTATCTTTTGATCTCTTGTTCTTGGAATGGATTTATATAATTTCTTCTTATCAACGTGGCTTTTTTTTTTTTCTTGATATTTTTTATTAATTTGACACTTACTCTTCTGAATCAACGAGAGACCTATGGTTTGATACATAAAAAATTGTTCATCGTTTTCTCTAGACAGACGAACTGGTTCGATAATAAATATTCCTTCGTTGATCAATTTTTTATTTTTCTTCAATTCTGTAAGAGTAAAATCCTTCTGATTATGAATCATCATAATATCTAGACTTAGTTCCCCTTTTTGAATAGAGGTTATAGCAATCTCTTTTAGATTTTTCAATCTAATCAGGAGACAATATATTTTTATATTATTCATTACTCTTTGATTTAAGGAACCCTTCCAAATTAATTGAAAAATCAAAAACCTTTTTAATAATAAATTAAGTTCTTCCTCCATCTTGCTCTTGGATTGTGGTTTGTTTATATCCTCTTTCCTGTCCAATCCTGTATAATCTTCTTCAATATCTTTTTCTTGGGTTGAGAGAGGTGATTCCAAATCCACTCGACCCGTGTATTCCACTTTTGCTTGATTTTGAGTTCCTAACTCGAATTCTAATTTTTTTTTTTTTGATGATCTAAAAATATCTATTATTTTTTTCCTTCCAGTGATGTTTTTATTTTCACTAACATTTTTTTTTTTTTTATTTATATTAAATATATTAAAATCGGAAAAAAGGAATTGGATTGGTATGATCCACGGGTTACTCCTATATGCATTAAAAAATATAAAAAATTTGGAAAAGAACAAAAATTCCCGATTCGATATGGAACAATTTAATATTTCTTCATTCATTCCCATCCAATCAAGATATTTTCTATCCATATTTTTTTCCATATCTAGAAGAGCATCTTCTGCTATATAATTCTTGATAGAGATATCACTCGTTAGATCAAATATCTTTTGTTTACGTGTGTTGTAATTATAAGAAATTGCTTTATTTTTATTTGCTTGGAATGGTAATCCATATCCAAAAATATATGAGTGCTTATTATCTGCATAATTAATAGATTTATATGAAAAAAGATCATATTCATATTGTTTTTTTTTTTTTAATTGTTTATTTTTGTAAAGAATTAATCGTGTTTTCTCATATGAATCACGCTTTTTCATTTTTTTTTTTTGAGATACACGACGATCATGGATTCTATTTCTCCATTTTTGTGGCACTAATCTAGACCATCTCCTCTGAGATAAATCATATTGATAATGACCCTTTAACAACCAATTTGTCCATTGATTCATTACAGAATTGGGAGGTTTCTTTTGTCTTAATTTAGAATCCAATATTCTTTGTATTCCAAAAAAAAAATACTTTATTTCATTCTTAAGAAAAAAGGATTTTCCATGATCTTTAAAAGCAGATCTTAACTTATATATGTTAATAACTTGGGTTTCTGATAATTTAAAAAATACATATGCCTGTGACAACGAGGATATGTCACAAGAATTCTGTGAATTCGTATTCCTAATATTATTATTATTATATTTTTTGAGAAGCGAAATAAACTGAATTAGACTTTGATTAGTTTTATCCGTTCTTTCTTTATTTGTTTCATTATTGTAAATGGATTTATTTGGAATTCTTTTTCTTGTTCTTGATTCAAGAAACAGTTGTACATCGATCCTACGAATAGAAATGATACATAGAAAGATATTTAGGTATACCCTTTCCATGAGAGATTTAAAAAAAGAATGCTGTGATTTATGGTCTAATAAAGGATTTTGTGATTTACGGGTTAATAGAGGATTTCTTTTTTGTAATATTTTCCAAATACTATTTTTTAATTCTAACCTTTTAGCATAATAACTTTCTTTGTTTGAACTAATATTTTTCTTTGAAGAAAAACCCCCTTTTTCTGTTGTTATTTTTTTTATTTTCTTTATGATTCTCTTTCTTTCATCATTCAGATCTTTAATTTTTTTTTTTTTCAATGAACAAGTTGTCCAATTAACAGATTGAATTCGAATGGTTGATTCGTAAATCATTGGATTTATCTTACTTATTGTTGAATCTTTTTGGCTTTCACTCAATCCATATATCTTTTTGAATCTAAGTAGAAATAAAGTCGGGAGTCTTTTTATTTTTTCGTTTAGAAATAGAATACTTTTGATGATCCATTTTGCTCTTTCTTTTAAGAAATTTAGAAACAATTTTGTTTTCTCATTTAAAATATTGAGAACGAGAAAAAAATTATTTTTCCATTTTTTTTTTTTTTTGTTGAGTTTTTTTAAAATAGGATGAAAAAATGAAAATGGATTTCGGGGATAACTAGAAAAGGGGAATTCCACTTCCATTCCAAAAATTGTTAAAAAGCAAAAGTCCCCCCTTTTTTTTGCCTCTTTTTTCATTGGATCTTTTTCAGTGGATCGTAGCTTAGATCTGTGCCAAGGCTTCAAACGAAAAGGAAATATTATTTTTATCTGAATACCATCTATTAGCCACTTTTTTGGAAATTCGGTTTCGGATAATTGAACGCCATTATAGGTGCATTTAATATACATTTCTTTCTGCCAATCCCTAAAATCTTCTGACCATTCGGGAAATTGAAATAATAGCATACGAACAATATTTTTAGTTATTATCAATGAAGGCAATATAATATATTTTCTAAGAATCGATTGGGTTATTAATAAATAACCTCTTATTACTTGAGCAAATATAATGCTATCCCAGGCCTCCCCTATTTCTATACGTCTTTTTTCCTCTTTTTCTTTTTTATTTCTTTCGCCCTCCTCCTCACTTTCTTTTTTATATTCCTCCGTATAATCGGAAATTAGGGATTCTTCCTTTGTACGCATCCAATTTTGGAACATAAAAATCATTTGTCTCATTGGCTCAAAATTCTTTAAAAAAGAAAAGAACGAGGTTTTTTCAATTTTGTCCAAAAAAAGGGGCGAATGCAGACTTTTTTGAAAGAGTTTCAAAGTAATCGTTTTACGCCTTTGAGCACGTATAGATCCTTTGATTATGTCTCGTCGAAAATCGGGTTGTTGTGAATAACGTATTAAAGCCAATTCCCTGTTTTTATCAGTATTATTAGTATCTCTAGTATACCTATAAGTATTGTTATTCTTTGATTTATTAGTAAAAGTAAAAATAACTACACGTTTGGCTTTTCGGGAACGAATTTCATGTTTCTCTTCTTCATTTTTTTCTTCCAGTTCTAGTTCTTCTAATTCGTCAATTAGTTTGTATGACCATCGAGGAACTTCTTTCCTGATTTCTTTGATTCCAATCCATTTTTTTTTTTTTACAATTCTTTTCTCGTTCAGATCAGTTCTAATTGCGTCGAACAATAATTTTATTTGTTTTTTTTCGGAATTCACTTTCACTTGTGCATATTCTGGAAAGAGAACAAGTCCTTCAAAATTAAGGCTTGATACTGATTTATCCGAGAATTTACGAATTAAGTTAAAAAAAAAACTAATTTCAATTAATAATGATTTTTTATCAAATGTATCCATTTTCTGTTCAAATTCTGGATGATTTTTAATAAGGAGAGCATTAATTTTATTTATCCAAATTTCATTTTTTTTATAAGTTTCAGTTTTGATTGAGGATAATAAACAATTTTGGATTCGTCCACGACAGGGTCCATTCAA